TGTTCACAAAATTTCGGGTCTTCTTTTTCATCTCCGATCACTCGATAATTTCCACAAGCGCAAATTCCACTTTTTATAGGCCCAAAAATCCTTTCACAAAATAATCCATCTTTTTCCGGTTTATTGGTTTTGTAATGAAAAGTATAGGGTTTTGTCACCTCTCCAACTATCTCTCCATTAGGTATTTTTTTAGTGGCCCAAGCACTTATTTGCTGAGGAGAAACTAATCCAATTCGGAGTTGTTGATGTTTATACCGATCGATCATATAAGAAATTTTGTGATTCATTCCGATTAAACTTCCTTCCTATTAATCTGGAAATTCTTCTCAGATACAAGGAAATGATTCAGTTCCAGAGCCAAAGATCGTAGTTCTCGAACAAGTAATCGAAAAGATTCTGGAGCATCTTCTGGTTTAGGTATTGTTCCTCCAATGATAGTGGTACCAAGTACTTCTTGGCGAGCTCTAATATGATCAGATTTATAAGTAAGCATCTCTTGTAAAATATGAGCAACACCAAACCCCTCTAGAGCCCAAACCTCCATTTCGCCTACCCGCTGCCCCCCCTGCTTAGAACGGCCTCTAAGGGGTTGTTGTGTAACAAGTGCATAATGTCCACTAGAACGTCCGTGTATTTTATCATCAACCTGATGAATTAATTTCAAGATATAGGGCTTTCCTATTATCACAGGCTGTTCAAAAGGATCTCCTGTTCTTCCATCAAAAATTCGGCTTTTTCCTGGATACTCGGGTTCAAATACCCATGGATTGGCTGTTTGCTTACTGGCTTCATATAATTCAGAAAATACTAGTTTTCTCGAAGCCTCTTGTTCATATCTCTCATCAAAAGGGGCTATTCGATAATGTCTATCTAGCAAACTTCCCGCTAACCCAAGCGAGCATTCAAATATCTGTCCTACATTCATACGTGAGGGTACTCCTAATGGGTTGAAGACCATATCCACGGGTCTCCCGTCTTGCAAATAAGGCATATCCTGTCTAGGCAAAATTTTGGAAATTATACCTTTATTTCCATGTCTTCCGGCTACTTTATCACCTACTTTGATTTCACGTTTCTGTGAAATATATACACGAATTATTTCTGGGTTATAACTTGAACCCCCCTTTTTCTGAACCCATCTCACATCAATAACTCGACCTCTACCACCTATAGGCAATTTTAAACAAGTTTCTTTTGAAGTCGATACCTGAATGCCAAGTATAGCCCGTAATAATCTATCTTCCGGAGCATATGAGGATTCTTTCGCCACCTGAGGCGTTAATTTACCTACTAAAATATCACCCGTTTCAACCCACGATCCTAGCATCACAATTCCATTTTTGTCTAAATTTCGGAGTAAACGGCCCTCTAGATGCGGTATTTCCTTAGTGATCCTTTCAGGACCTTGGGTTGTCACATGCGTCTGAATTTCATATTTCCGTATGTGGAAAGAAGTATAAATATCACCATATACTAGACACTCACTAATGAGTACCGCATCTTCAAAATTGTATCCTTCCCATGGCATATAAGCCACTAATATATTTTTCCCCAAAGCGAGTTCCCCACCAACTGTAGCAGCACCATCCGCTAAAATTTGTCCCTTTTTAATGCATTTCCCCCGGCGAACCTGAGGTTTTTGATGCATACAAGTATTTTTATTTGAGCGTTGATACATAATTAATGGAATACTTAAAGTATTCTCATTTCCCGATAAAATTATCTTCTCAGTGTCAGTATAAAGGATTTTTCCCTCGTGTTCGGCTATAGCGGGAACCCCCGAATCTAAAGCCACTTGGCGTTCCAATCCAGTTCCAACAATGCACTTTTCGGACCGAGAAAGTGGAACTGCTTGACGTTGCATATTAGAACTCATTAAAGCTCGATTCGCATCATTATGTTCGATAAAAGGAATTAGGGAAGCTCCAATGGAAAAATATTGGAAAGGAAAAATGCTTCGAAGATGAACCTCTTCCCATGCGATAGTCAAAAATTCTTGGCGATATCGAGCTGGTACAACCTGTTCTTCTTGAATGCCCCGATTAAGAGCCAAAGAATTTCCTGCCGCTATCATATAATATTCATCTTGACTTGGTGATAAAAAAAGCATCCGTATCCGCGCCTTTTTTGATTTCTCAACGAGTTCATAAAACGGACTTTCTAACGACCCCCAATCACCAATCCTGGCATGAATTGATAAAGATCCAATAAGTCCCACATTGATTCCTTCAGACGTGTCAATGGGGCAAATACGCCCATAGTGACTAGGATGGATATCTCGTATCCGAAAATTAGCAGTTCGCCCTGTTAATCCGCCAGGGCCCAAATAACTCAACTTTCTCCCATGAACGATTTGTGTCAATGGATTAGTTCGATCCAAAACTTGAGATAATGGGTGTAATCCGAAAAAGGATTCATAAGTAGTTGTTAACGGAGTTGAAGTTACCAAATTCTGAGGAGTAGGTATTAATTTATGCCTAATTGCTCCGCCTATAGTTCCCTTAACTACATTTTCTAAACGAGCCAGAGCCAACCCGAGCTGGTCTTGTAAAAGATCCGCTACAGAGCGAATACGTTTATTTTTCAAATGATTCATATCATCAAGTGTACCCATTCCAAATTTCATCCCAATCAAATGATCGGCAGCTGCTAATATATCTCGTGGTAACAAAAATATATTGTTCTGAGGTATATTAAGATTCAGTCTCCAGTTAATATTTCGGCGACCAATCCTTCCCAATTCACACCTTTGGTGAAAGAATTTTTTTTGTAATTCCTTGCACAAGGATTCAGAAAATATTGGATCCCCACCTACACAAGAAAATTGTTGATAAAACTCCAAAATAGCATTTTCTTTTGACCCAATTTTTTTTTTCTCCTTATCGGTCAAGAAAGATAAGAAAATTTCAGGGTAGCAAACATTCTCTAGAATTTCTCTTAGATTCGAACCCATAGCTGATGATAGAACTAGAATAGATATTTTCTGTTTCCTACTCACACGAGCCCATATTCTTGCTTTTTTATCAATCTCTAATTCTAGCCTGCCCCCCCAATCTGATATTATGGTGCCGGTATAGACCGAAATCCCGTTATGATCCAATTCTGACTGGTAATAGATACCAGGACTTTGTAATATTTGATTGATCACAACTCGGTATATTCCGTTTACTATAGAAGTTCCAAGGGAATTCATTAAAGGAATGTTTCCAATAAAAATTCTTTGTTCTTGCATATTCCTATTGGTTTTCCAAATTAATCCCGCGGATACATATAATTCAGAAGAATATGTAAGTGATTCATAGACAGCATCTCGTTCTTTTATCAGAGGTTCGACCAATTGATATGTTTCCACAAATAATTGAAATTCAATTTCGTGATCTATATCTTCAATTTTTGGAAATTTAGAAAGTTCTTCTATTAAACCCTGATCAATAAACCGATAAAACCCTTCAAATTGTATCTGATTAAATCCGGGTATTGTAGATGTTCCCTCTTTTCCATCCCCGAGCATCTTTTTTGAATTTATCATTTATCCGTTTATTGAAAAAATCCCATCCCATCTCTCATTCTTCACCGAATCATATCGATAGAATTCGATCTAGCAATAATGGAATTTCTATTCTGTTTACTGAATCACATGAAATTTTATCCAACTCCAAGATATATGGAATGTATGAAATCCGTATGAACGGAGACTAGATTCAATTAGAATTTTTTTATAAGAAAGAGATCCAAATGGAACAGAATTGAGAAATACCACTGGAACTTATGGAGTTTTGTAACGACTAGAAAAAAAGTAATTTCATTTTCACCTATGATATTACATATTCCAATTCGATTACATACCATAAAAAACTGTATTCATGATTGGATCTGTTCGAGCAGATAAACATATAATAAATAGAAAACTTTTTTTTTAACCACTTTACTTTTTCATGTATTTTTTTTATTGTTCAAAAAAATATTTGCAGAAAAAAGATGGATTTTTACCTATTTTGAATAGAATATTTAGAATATCATTGAATTGAAGTAGGTAAGAAAACGTGTCTTTTTTATTTATTAATTTTTATTATTTTTAATATTAAAATAAAAAAGAATGCACAGATATATATATATGTCTCTTTTTCTTCTTTTATTGTGGTATAGTTCTATTTGGAACAGCACATGCTCTACCAAAAATTAAATTTTCTTTTCAATGTATTCAATGAAAAATTAAAATACAAAAATTTATTGAGAATTACTCCTCAAAAGCATCCCTAGAGAGATCAAATACCCCATTATAGAGCTATAGTTTATAAACAACGTAACGTATGTTCTGATTCTGGGGTTTACATATACTCATTATTAGTGTTATAATTGAAATGGAAGAAAATTTCTTTTTAATTTAAAAAACTCAATATAGATTAGTTATAAATCTATTTCTAATTCTAATGATTTTCTTATATTATTAGAAATAAAAAAATGTAGATTTGAATTCAAAAAAGGTCATGAATTTACAGTCAATAGTTAATGGTTCTGATTTGTACTAGATTCTATATTTTGTTACTGAAAATCTATATTTTTTTCGGAGTTGAAAAAAAAAGAGAAAATTTTAATCTAGTACAAATCATTTTGGCGGCATGGCCGAGTGGTAAGGCGGGGGACTGCAAATCCTTTTTCCCCAGTTCAAATCCGGGTGCCGCCTCAACAGGAGACTTGAAATCTCCTGTTATAAAACTATAACAAACGTAGGAAAAGACTCTTGATACTTTCTTTTCGTGATTCGAAGCCCCTGGCTCTCGAGGTTCTATTCTCTAACCTAAAGTTTTACCTATCAGATTAGAGGAAAACTAAAACGAGTGGAGGGAAAGCCATTAGATTGGATAGGCAGAGAGGGAATTCAATTAATAGTTTGGGAAAGGACCTAAGATACTTTGGATATAGACTCATGAAAGTCTCGGAATGCTCAGACATTCAATCAATATTAGATTAGATGAAGAATTGCCTTTCGTTTTACTTCAAATAAAAAACGATAAAAGAAAGAAAAAATACTATTCTTTCTACATATGAGTCCGATTCCTTGGATACTTCGAAAAGTATCTGTTTACTTGTGTTTACATCTTGTCGATTCTACTAGAAATTCTATAATTAAGAATATCTTATCTCATTATAAGATAAGTGGATTTTTTGGAGTAGTTCATCAATGGTGACCAAATATCTCTCCCTTTTTTTGACTCTGCACCAGTGATTTCACTATTATTAGTGAACAATAATGGAAAAGTTTCTTCATATTCATAGAAATAGGGGACAGAATTCACATGGATATAGTAAGTCTCGCATGGGCTGGTTTAATGGTAGTTTTTACATTTTCTCTCTCTCTCGTAGTGTGGGGAAGAAGTGGACTCTAGAAGTACTCCTAATTGCGATAATAATCAAACTCTATCAACCTGTATCAATTGTTTTAGTTTTCTAGACCGGCCGGCAATTTTTTTTAAGATTTTTTTTTAGAAATTGGATTTATTTTTTGTTTTATTGACTCTTTTTATATTTTTATATCAGGGTTTACACCGTTAACCATTCATGGGATAACCCCTTTTCGAAATCTCAAGAGGTTTCCATCGAATTCGGATTATCCGTATTAAATGGATCAAACAAACAAATGAAATTGAGAAAGTATGTACATACATTTCATATTCTATTTAATTTTTATTTACATTTATATAAAGAAAAAGAGAGATATGGGTGGATTCCTTTATATTAAGATATTTTACTTGTATCTTTATACATTACAATAACCATAATCGCTAGTATGGTAGAAAGAGATCTCTTTCTACCATACTAGCGGGCCCCTTAGGATACTACTGAATCTAATGCATTCCTTTCATTTAAGACGAAAAATTGACATCCTTTTTTTTCATTGATAGTCAAATTGTATTCAAATTAATTATTTTGACTAACCGTTTTTACGTAAATTATAAGCAAAAAAGCAGTAGGAACGAGAATGAAGAGTGCAGTAGCAATAAATGCAAGAATATTGACTTCCATAATTTAATCGTTTAGTATTTATTTTTTTTCTTTGGAATATCTCGGGATTTAATCCCATAGAGATGAGAAATCTTTCGCTTGTAAACTCACTCAGATGAATTAGATTTCGATGATATCGAATGAAAGAAATATCATGAATAACAATATCGGAGCTATAAAATCGATTCATCGTCAAGAATTTAATAGTATAACATAGGAAGATCTTTTATCCACACCGAATACATAATGAGATTCCTGATCCAATAAAAAAAGTATTTATTTATGATTCTTTTTCACCGCTTTCTTTTCTACAACCTAGTACTTTACTTTCCTTGTACAATCATCTGATGAAATATCATAAAAAACCTTTTCTACTTCGATTGTTTACAAAAAGAGTTTCTAAAGAACCTTAAATAAACAATAGAAATCAAATAGAGAAAATAAGTACGAAATTTAAAATTGAAATTTAAAAAATTTTGTAAGGGTCTATGATCTTTTTTGAAAACAAAGGGAATGTGATAAAGACGAGTCCCGGTAAAAAAACTAAAATATTCCAAAAAATTAACTATTTAAATTTTCTTACGAGTTTTTCTTCGACATCGACTCTAATCTTTAAAAAGAACATATTCATTAGGGAAGACTAATTTGATCTTTATTTTTTAAATATCCTCTTTCCTTGGTTGGATTCGAACTATTTTAACTTCCTTGACTTCATAGAAACAAAAGTATATATAGGTACTCTTGGCAAACGTATTATACGATATCCTATTTCATTTTCCTACACGAGTTAATGGGAGATTAATTGACAAAAAGAAGAAACCCCGTACAGTATCTCGTTCTTGAAGTGTTGAATGCTCTCAATAATAATAATTATACTAATTTACATATGTCTCTAAATTGGTGCTATAGAAATACCCCCTTTCTTTTGCTTGATGAAAAAAGAAAAATAAAACAAAAAGATAACCGAAACCATTTTGATCCCCTTGCCCAGAAACAAAAAGGGGAGTTTATGTCTTTTGTTTTTGTTGAATCCGCCGGGACTGACGGGGCTCGAACCCGCAGCTTCCGCCTTGACAGGGCGGTGCTCTGACCAATTGAACTACAATCCCATGGAAGTCAAGCGGGTAGCTTACATATTCCTTCTTATGATTTCATTTTAATCATTTCAATTTTAGATTCAAATTAGTGTTTTGTAACAAAGAAAGTCACAAGTAATATATTGATATCTATATGGATATCACTTTAGTGATAGCAAGGCAGATTACTGGTAATCCTTGCATTATTATCAATCGACTCTGTTCATTAAAGTTTATATTTAATGGATCCATCTCGGGATCCTTAGCAAGATCAAGATCGGAATTTTTTATGGAAACAAAAAGTAACGAGACACAAGAAATAAAGAAAAAAGTAAAGTCGAAATATACCCAGAAATTTGACTTTTTTTCTTACCCTTCTCTGTTCATTTATGTAAAACAAAAAGGGTTATGTAGACAGCGA